CAAGTCGACTTACTGATAGGATGCCCTAATGCGTTACAAAACCGCGCCTTAGTCAATGATCCAATCAGATGAATAATTGGAACGGTCGTATCGACCTTCTTCATAGAATTATCTATTAGAAATGAATTTTCTAGCATTTGACTCCGTACCAACAAAGAATTTAGTCGCACACCGGAAAGATAGCCCAGAAAGTTAATAGCGTACTTGCCTAAGTATAAGTGGTTTAGCTGAACCCTTCCTGGTTGAGAAGACGCGTGAAAATGCCATTGCCATAAACCGACAAGGTAATATTTCCATTTATTCATCAGAAGAGGCGTATCCTTTGAAGCCAAAATGGATTTTCCTTGATATCTAACATAATGCATGAAAGGATCCTTGACCAACCCTAAGATGTCCTGAAAATCTGTAGCAAAGACTTCGACAAGATGTTCGACTTTTCCATAGAAATACGTTCGCTCAACGAGGACTCGAAAGGATGTTGATTGTAAATGCGACGATTGGTTACATAAAAACAAGAGGATGGATTCATATTCATATACATGAGAATTATATAGAAACAATAACAATCTTGGATTACTTTTTAAAAAACCAGAAATAGAGTTCTTTGGAGTAATAAGACTGTTCGAATTAAAATACTCGTGGAGAAAGAACCGTAATAAATGTAAAGAAGAGGCATCCTTTACCCATTCGCGAAGGGTTTGAACCAAGATTTCGGGACAAATGGGGTAGGGTATTCGTACATCTAACACATAATTTAAATGGGACAATTTATCCTCGAAAAAAGGAAATATTGAATGAATTGATTGGAAATTAGGCGCTTTTTCAATTTCTTTCCCTTCTAAAAAAGCCACCAACCGTAGGGAAAATGGAATTTCCACCCCGGCAGCAAATACCTCTGATATAATTTGAGAATATAACTTATTGTTGTGCCCAAAAATCGGATTTTGATTCGAATCATTAGCAGCAATACTCAAATTAATCCGTTGATACATTCTAGTAATTAACCGTTTCACACTTAGTGAACTAGATTTATTGTCATAAAACCCACCTTCCAATGACATCATCGAGCTATTTAAACCATGATCATGAGCAAGTACATAAATATACTCCCGAAAAAGAAGTGGGTATAGGAAGTCGTGTTGTTGAGATCTATCTAGTTCTAAATATACTTGAAATTCCTCCATTTGAAATTCGATTAAAAACAAAGGTAAGGGATTTAGTGAGCGATCAAACGATACATAGTGCGATACGGTGAAAACAAAGTATTGTAGTAAAAAAAGTGGATACCTTGAAAATGGGTAGACTCATCACCGGATTCTCTATCCTCTCATTTTGAGTTAATTTAATTGGTTTATGTTTGTTATAGTTATAGTATAACTAAGTGGTTAGAAACCCTTTATTTTTTCACTCCAATCGCTCTTTTGATTTTGGAAAAAAACAACTATATTTATCAATATACTGCTTCTTCTACACATTCAGTTACAACCCATAATAGGGACCCGCTAATACTTAGGACTCATTAAATAAATCGATAATCCCCTCATGGGAAAACCTTTCCCCGCGTTAGGAACTAATATCTTTTTAACGTTTAATTAGATCGGATAATCATTCAAATTAAGAACCGAAGCTCGTTACTTTTTGTTTCCCTATAATTGGAACCCTAGGGCTCTATCCATTTATTCACTCGACCCAACTCTTAATTATTAATTATATTTATTTTGTTCCGCGCCAAGAATTCAAACTTGGTTTTATAGCGATTGAACAAGAATAAAATATTCTCAAAATTATCCATTGATACGACATACTGTTTTTTCCATTCATTCCTTTCAGGATCAGTCGCAGTCTTACAAACTCTCCCGAAGATTTGGACGAATTCTTTGCTTCATAGAAATGTGTAAAAGATGCTAGCCGTACTTAAAAGCCGAGTACTCTACCGTTGAGTTAGCAACCCAAATAATTCGAATGGGTAGATAGAATCGGAATAAAAATAAATTAAAAAAAAAAAAATGGAATTTCAAAACGGAATCAAAAAATGAAATTAGCAAGAACTCGAATCAAAAAAATTTCTAATCGATTTTGAACATAAAAAAAAGACAACCAAAACCTATGGAACGGAGATAAATGGGCCCATTTCTCCATGATCCAATTATATTTGTTCACTACAATATTGTCAATATGACATTGAATATTGAATATTGAATAGCAAGATTGAGAAAATACTAAAAACATACAATAACAAAAAAACATACAATAACAAAAACCAAAAGAGTTAATTGGTTATTTATTAAATTGAATTCAAATCCAAATAACAAATCAAATTTTATATTAATAAATAGATATAATAAATGTGGAAATTAATAAATAATATCTAAAGAATTAGATAAATAAAAAACTTTAAGAATACTTTTTTAGAGAAAGACTTGAAAAAAAAAAAAAACCGAAAAGAAATAGGTCTGAATAGAACAAAAGGGGGGATAGTAAAGAAAAAATTATACAAAACTAGATAAAGCGCATCCACACCCTCTTTTTTGTTCTATTCCTTAATAGAATTTCGTTTGATTAAGACTAACTTCTGTAAAAACCCCCGCTTTCTGTGAAATATCATGAACGGTTCCTGTAGGTTGAGCGCCTTTGGCAAGGAAATATAGAATAGCAGGAACATTTAAATGGGTTTTATTATTTATCGGATCATAAAAACCTACTTTCCGAAGATCTCTTCCTTCTCTTCGGGATCGACCATCAATTGCAACGATTCGATAAACGGCTCATTGGGATAGATATAGATGAACAGTACCCCCCCTAGAAACGTATAAGAAGTTTTCTCCTCGTACGGCTCGAGAAAAACAAAATGGTTAGAAGTGATAGTTATGTCTATGTATAGAATTAGAATGTCAAATAGATCTATAAAATAATCAAATCAATTATAGATTTAAGTTATTCTTTTTTTGTTTCGTTGTCATTTTCAAAAGAAACAAAAAAAGAATTCGTACTCTCATAACTCAAGTTAGATAAGTTTCAACGCCCAGCCGAAAATCCTTAGGCATTTCCTTTTTTGAGCGGTCTCAAGCCCCTTTTTTGTTTGTCTCGTTTCGAATCGAATCGATTTTTGGATTGGATTGAATTGTTGAGACAATTGAAAAATGGTATTTCCTTGTTCCAGGATCCTTTATCTTTGCTTTGAATCATTAGGTTTAGACATTACTTCGGTGATCTTTAACGTTTTTTATTTTTAAAAATGGCAGCAACACACCCCCTTTTGATTTCTTTCTATCAAAGAATCATAGGAACAATTGATTCCTACAGGATACACTTTTGGTAGAAAAAGTTTTCCCAATTCCAACAAAATTTCCCCTTGCTTTTGGATTTCAAAATTGCTCGAATCAGATCCTTTCGATTTCTATATCGAAAATTTACTTACGAAGTTTTTTCCAACTTATTGATTGGTATTAACCCTAGATCCTTGCCCCTGAGAAAGGAATAAATACTTTATACTCGAGCTCCATCCTGTACTAGTTCCATTACCTCCCCAAAAAAACTTGAGGATTCTAATAGAACCGAAGAAAAAATGTCGAGCCAAGAGCCCCTTCAGATAAAATCGAAAACGGTGGATGTAAAAAACAAATCCACAGCGGATCATGTCCTTCAAGTCGCACGTTGCTTTCTACCACATCGTTTCAAACGAAGTTTTACCATAACATTTCTCTAGTTTGGAACCGGTATGTAATTGATTCCAGTATGGAATCATGAATAGTCATTGCTTCGGTCGATACACAGACTTTTTTCCTTGTATATGAAGGGAATATTTAGGTTGTTAGTCGTTCATCCGGAATCCTGAAATGAAAGAGCAAATCAGAATTACAAAAATGGGCGATTTCCGTATCTATCAGATTAGACTGAACAATTTTCGTTGGAAGTAATTATGTATATTGTATGTTAAATATTTAATTTACCAGGAAGATAAGGGCTCACAAATCTTAAAAAGCAAAAGGACGTTATCTCTGAAATAGAAGGATAGCAATCCATGCATATAAGCCTTTCCTCAAATTATGTGTCGTTTCTTTGGCTTGGGCTTCAGATTCAATAATCTTTCCCCAAATTCAAAATAAAATAAATAAAATATAAAATAAAGTAAATAGTATAAAATAAAGTAAATAGACTATATGAATAACCCCCGTCTCAATTGTTATTCCAGAGATTTACAATTATTCATTAAAAAAAGACCAAGACCGCAAAATTTGGGTTAGAATCAAAGAGCCTCCATTCCATATAGAGCGGGATTATTGGTTAATGAGATTTGGACCGACACCGATATTCAAATCGGTATCTTTCATTGCTCACTAACTCTTACCTACTCCCACCCCGAATTCTTTCTGTGGGAATCCTAAATAAATAAAAAAAAAAAAGATCCCATTTTACGGAATGCTAGACTATTTTGTATAGATACAAAGACAAAAGGGCCCAGATTAAGTCATTGTTTCCTTTCTAATTTAATTTGTTGTTTTTTATTTTAATCTAACCTAGTCTTACTTAAGAGACTTAATCCCGAATTCAATCAGTATCAGGAATACCCTCTTGTTTAGAATTCCGAAATGAAAAGAGAATAATTGGGATTCTAAAAAGATAGGAATGGGGAGGCTTTCCCATTTCGATTTCGAATGGATTTTTGAAAATTCAATTCGAGGGGGGGGGGGCGTCAGACTTTTCTACGAAACTCGCTTAAATATGAAAGAAAGTGAATGAAAGAGGAAGAGGGGGGCATACGCAAAAACGCCCATCCAACGTTTTTTAATTCAAACTCTTGTGATCGATGTTCCCCGCTTGCGGGGAACACAAATGCATTCAGTTCCATTTTCGTATTATTTGAATTCGATTCAATTTGTGAAAAAAGATCTGGTTGAGAAAATAATTTTTTTAATTCGAAAAAAAAAAAAAAAAAGACGTACACGTATATTTTATCAATATATACTTAAGAGGGTTGCTCAAACGGGAATTGAAAATTTTTATTCTGCCCGGTCTGGGACGGAAGGATTCGAACCTCCGAATACCGGGACCAAAACCCGTTGCCTTACCACTTGGCGACGCCCCATTTCAATTTCGATTTGGTACTAATAAAGAGTACCAGTGGTATTGGCTGTTCGTCAATTCCAGTCCAAAGCCCCAAAATTAGATTCTGATTTTAGTGTTAGGATTTTGACACATGTAGGTGTAAAATACAACTTAATTTATTGATCATTACATAGAATTCAATTAAGATATTGTATGAAAGTATGATTTCTTCAATTCTCACACGAGAATAGAAGGATTTTTGTTTTGATTGGGTCGGTTCCAAGAAGTTTTTTTTGTCTACCTTACTGTCTTTTCTTCATTTTTATCTTATATCAATAAGATATTAATAACTCAATCAAAATAAAATTATCTCCAAGAACAAAATGTTTGTTATGCTTAATATCTTTAGTTTAATGTATATCTGTCTTAATTCTGCCCTTTATTCGAGTAGTTTTTTATTCGCTAAATTACCCGAGGCCTACGCTTTTTTGAATCCAATTGTAGATGTTATGCCAGTAATACCTGTTCTATTTTTTCTCTTAGCCTTTGTTTGGCAAGCTGCTGTAAGTTTTCGATAAGATCTTTAATATTGTGCTAGAAAAATTCATGATTTATTCTAGTTCGAAAAAAAAAAATTCTAACAACTAATCAATTAATAAATAAGAGCAGATGAGTCTTACAATATGAACGAACCCCCGCCTCAATTCAAAAATTCAAACAATGAAATTCTTGGGGAACCGCAATCCATTTTGATCCCCCATTTGCTATTTGCAATTTGTTGATTAGGACCCTTTTTCACTGAAACCATCTTATATTAGAGCCAACCAAAATGTAGAATTCTAATTGTGTGAATTTAATTTATGAAAACGATTTTCTATTTAGAGAATCAAATTCTAAAAAGAACTTCATTTCTTGATGTCAAAATTGGATATGTAGTATAAAAATAGAGAATCTATTCTCTTTTTCCTTTTCCCCAAAAACCTGATTTGGAGATTGTGTAATGCTTACTCTCAAACTCTTTGTTTACACCGTAGTGATATTCTTTGTTTCGCTCTTCATCTTCGGATTCCTGTCTAATGATCCAGGGCGTAATCCCGGACGCGAAGAATAAAAAAGGAAGGAGTTGCTTACTTTATTCGTATAAACGTTCTTAGGATTTTTTGATTCCCAGTTACTATTAAAAATAAAAATCAAGTAAAAATAAAGTAAAAGTGTTCGCTAAAGTTAAATTTGAAAAATACCAAGCCATCACCCGAAACGGAAAGAGAGGGATTCGAACCCTCGGTACGAATAACTCGTACACCGGATTAGCAATCCGACGCTTTAATCCACTCAGCCATCTCTCCTAATTGAAAAAAAAAAAAAAAAAAATTACTATGTTACATTACACAAAAAATAATGCTTGAAAAAGCCCGTCTTTACTTGATTTTCTATCTTTACTTTCTATATTCTCTTCTATATTCTCTTCTAGAGAATATAGAAAGTAAATTGATTATATAGCTCATAGAAAATATAGCTTATAGAATTTCTTTTTTTTATTGTCTTTTGTATTCTATTATATAAATAGATATAACTTTTATCAGCAATTCCATTTCTATCATTTTTAGAAAATGCAAATAAAGAAAGTATTCGAAAGAGATAAAATAGAAAAAAATAAAGAAAAGAATATCTCTTTAATTTCGTTCAACGGGGCCTTTTTTATTTCCACTTCCACGGCCTGGCCTGGTCAGTACCCAGCCGGGCCTTTTTTTGTTCTAATGACCCATACCGCTGAACCGTAGAAAGGGTGCGAACCATACCATAAAAAAACGATTTATTTGAATTTGATTTGAAAACCACAAAATGAAATACTTGTTATTGTATTCAAAGGAACAATAAAAAGAAGGACTATTTCCATTCTTTTGATTGAATCAAGAATAAAAATTAGTATTTGGTGTGTGGATAAAAGTTATTTTGTCGAGCCATATCTGTCAAAATTAGTCCAACAAAAGAAATTGTTTTGATTTTGAATTATTAAATTTAGTTATTTAAACGAAATAACTCCTCCTTTACGAGGACTCCTGACAAAGACGTCAACGTTCTAATTTCGAATTTTCATTTCATGATTATTTTAAATTTATGTCCTATCTTGATTACATCTGATTCTCTTGTTCGACAAAGGGCCCTTTTTATACAATAATCGCATTGTAGCGGGTATAGTTTAGTGGTAAAAGTGTGATTCGTTCAATTAATCCCCTTAATAGTTAAGGGGTCCTTCAGTTTAATTTATATTTCAATCAAAAACTTTATTTCTTAAAAGGATTAAATTTTAATCCTTTCACTCTCAAATTTAAATAAAAGATTCGGAGAAAAATATCCGTTCTCGTGATTTGTATCCAAGAGTCAATTCGAAATTGACAATTTGGATTATGAAATTGCGAAACATAATTTTTTTTTTTTTTTGAATTGGATCAA